AAAAGAAAATCAAAAAATTTTCTTTATTTTATATTTCTTAATATCCTAATAATTTCATTATAAATATGTATGTTTCATTAGAAATATGAATATAATAAAATAAAAGAACAAAGAAGAGGTCTGTCTTAGTTTTTTCTCTTTTTCGGAGTGATTTAGAATAGAGTCAGTAGTCAGATGTAGCAGAATTCGAATGTATCGGGTTTCCATTTCGAGATTTAAGTTCTATTCTATTGGTACTGGTAGATTCTTTTTATTAAGATGCGGGTAGAGGATTATTGCTTTTATTGATTGGATACGGAAACAAAATGCAATGCATTGACCAATTCTACTCTTTCTCGTTGTCCTAGACTTATACTTAATAGATTTTGATTCAATGCGTTGAGAACCCTTACATATAAATAGCATATAACAACTCATAGGTTCCTATACCCAAATTGGAGGCTTTGGACCTGTACTACCCGACCTGCACCCCCCCCCAGAAACAATCGAGTTATGAACTTAGAGCTCGAAATCTTGAAAGAGTCATTGCTAATTGTGGTCTTTAGTACTCGAAATGGGTCCGCAAGGAAATGACTCGAAATACTTGTTAATGGAATAACACCTAGTAAAGTAAGACCAAACAATGGGTTGGGGTTCTTCTTCCGCAAAAAAGGGCGATGAGTCGGGGGATTTATAACTCGTCCAAGTTCAAATCCCAATCTTCTTGTATAAAGTCAAGATCGGTAGAATTTTAATTTGGAATGATGAGGAATTGGGTTGGAGTATCCAATTGGCTTGAAATATATTGGGTTTAAAAAAATTGTACAGAAAGAAAGACTACTGGCTTTGTGCTTTGTGGGTATACAAAGAAAAGCCTATTTGACAATGTTTACAATGAAACTGACCAAAGAGCTTCGTTTTTCAAACTCCGGTTTTTCCACAAATACAAGAAAAAAAATGGGTCGGTTCTAGATCCATGTGACTAACTATTAGATGGATTCGATTGGGGTTGGTTCAGGTTGGAGTTTTTAGCTGGGCTCATGCCATGATTTTGACTTCAAAAATTCACCGGGATTAGGTATACTAAAGAAAAGGAGCTAACTTTTTGATCGTGGGCAAGAAAAGAGGAAAAATTCGTATCATATATATATAGTTCATCCACGCCGATTAATGAAGAAGAATGGGTTTGTTTAGCCGAGATTGGAAAAATCTCGATTATCTCTTTTGAAATGCATTTTTTTTAGTTTCATGCTCCGAATGATCCCCGTGAGTGAGCATGTGGGAATGATTTGATTTTAATGACCAACCGACCGGCCAGCTACAAACAACAAACAATAATGGGGAAATTCAAACTATAAAAAATTTTTGTATTTTCATTTCCAATAAAATTTCAATTTAATAATTAGATTGAATAATTCAAAAATTTTGGAATTCCATTTATTTTATTAATTTATTAATAATAAGAATTATTCTTATATTTTCAATTCTTATTTTATTATTTTATTAAATTAAATATTCCTAAATATTCCGAAATAATAAATTAAATAAAATATAAGAAAATAATATTATAGATTCTAATATTAATTAGAAGATTCTAATATTCTAGCTTATTAGGGCTATACGGACTCGAACCGTAGACCTTCTCGGGAAAACAGATCAAACTTATTATTATCGAAATGATTCGAACTGTTTCAAAGACCCAACATGCATTTTTTTTTGCATTGGGCTCTTTCATCAACTGATATAAATATCAGCGAGTCCGCCATATTTTTTCTTGACAGAAAGATAACGAGATGGCTCCATGTGCTCTGATTCATTATTTTGATTCTGATCCGGGAGCAATACCAAAGTGTTTCAAAGAAGGGTTACCTTGACGTAGGTCTGCCTTCGGCCTAGATCAACCTAAGTTAAATGGAGTCTCTATCGCTCTGTTCAAAGAGTCAAATATGAAACTTCATACACCTTAAAGTTCATAGGACGAAAAGAGATTTTTTTTGAGGTCCTTATACTCATTAAGCCTAGCATTGAATGGGCTGGGTATTCACCTTATCAATTATCAAATCAATGATAGGTTCTATTTGGCGCCTAAATTGGCACCCGAATAGGACCTAACCAAATATTTGTCAGGCTATTGTTCTCTTGTTCCCTCGAATCCATGGAGTAAGACATCGATTTCTCGATAAGATCCATTTTGTTGATTGCATGGTGGACTCCCCTGAAAAACATTGGCGCGCGTGTAAACGAGGTGCTCTACCTAACTGAGCTATAGCCCTTGTGCTTGTGATAGATATTTTATCATGTAGATAATTTCTTGTCAAGATGAATATTCCATGATCCGACATGATAGCTCTCTGATCTGTTTCGTGCCAAGGATTCATATTGCTTAGAAGTCATATTCCATTTATAATCCATCGATGTGCTGGGTCCCATTTCTTTCTCTTTGTAATGATAAATGACCTACTTAACCCAGTGGTTAGAGTATTGCTTTCATACGGCGGGAGTCATTGGTTCAAATCCAATA